GCAAAGGTAGCTTAACAGACTAAAGCAAAGCACTGAAAATGCTCCAAAGGGGGTTAAAGTCCCTCCCTTAGCAGCCGATTTGGTCCTAGTCCCAATCTTAACTATTCTCAAGTTGCCACATGCAAGTCTACCGACAAACCAGTGAAGTAGAATCTTTTACTTAAGAACCCTGCAAAGAAATAGAAGTAAATGACACCAGTATCAGGAAATGAACAAACTCCGAAGACACTGAGCGATACGCCACAACTGCAGTGCTAAACATTGGACAATCAGAAACATCTGGATCCAGCAAAGGAAACCCAAGGAGGTAAAATACGTGCCAGCCACCGCGGTTATACGTACTTCCTACAGTTAAATTGCACGGTCTAAAGGGTGGTTAGAAGAAGTAAATTGACTGTCGCTTTGAGCTAGTGGTAAAAAACTAATCTCAAAAGAAACTTTTACAGTTAACATAAACATTTGACCCCACGAAAACTAAGGCATAAACCAGGATTAGATACCCTGCTATACTTAGACGTAAACAACCGAAGCACCAGAGAACTACGAACCAAAAGTTTAAAACTCAAAGGACTTGGCGGTTTTCCATACCTCCCTGGAGGAGCTTGCCATTGAATCGATAATCCACGAAACACCTCACCAGCTTTTGTACAAACCAGCTTGTATACCATCGTCGTAAGTCTACTTCTCGAGAAAGTTGACTAAAAGGAAGAACCCCAGACGTCAGATCAAGGTGCAGCTTATAAGCCGGGAATAGGTGAGCTACAATGTTTGACTAAACCAGTGAAAAAGGGGATGAAACTTCCCTTAGAAATTGGATTCAGCAGTAAGCCCCATCAAGAAAATGGGACTGAATAGAGCTCTGGAATGCGTACACATCGCCCGTCACTCTCGCCTAGCGGTAGAAAATAAGCAAGGGGAGAAAAGTCGTAACACAATAGGCCCACCGGAAGGTGGGCCTGGTAAATGCCCCCATAGTTGAATTACAACAAAAGCTTTTCAAGCTTTAAGTTTGAGTTAGAACCTCAATGGGAGCCCGAGCCTTGAAAGCTAAAAGAAACAAGCGTCTGGTCTTGTAAACCAGAAGAGAGGGTTAAAACCCCTCTCAAGGCTTTATGAATCTCCCATCACAACCCCCTCCCCTCTCTCCTTCGTCGTTCGGGCGTTTCAGTATTACCTTTTCTGCTTATGGGGGGGGGGGGGGGGGGGGGGGGGAATTCTCTACTATATATATAGAACACATATAGGTACAAAAGATAGTTTAACAAAAGCAGCAGCTTTGGGAGTTGCAGATGTAGGTGCAAACCTTACTCTTTTGAACTAAAGAGATGGGAATCGAACCCACAACAAAGAAGTCAAAGTTCTTCGTTTTCCCAATTAAACTACTCTTTAACCCACATGGGTTGTAGCTAAATGCAAAGGCGCTTGGCCGTTAACCAAGAAATAATAGGATAAATACCTATCTTCCCAGGCTGAAATAGCAAAGTGGTTAATGCAGAAGACTTAGGATCTTCCACCGAAGGTTCAACTCCTCCTTTCAGCTGTAGCTTCCAAGATTTTAACTTAGAACTCTTGCTTGCAAAGCAAGCGTTTTTTCATTAAACTAAAACCACAAAGGACTTAAGTTAAACAAACTGAGAGCCTTCAAAGCTTTTAATAAGAATGAAAATTTCTTAGTCCTTGGGCTTTGTAGTGTAATAAACATTTCGGATTGCAAATCCTTAGATGTAACTAAAACGTTACCAAAGCTTCAAAACAACCCGAATTGCACGAGTGTGAACTCCGTGTAAAGGAGGAACTTACTAACTAGCTATGTCTTGACTTTTACCCAATACTATATATAACACAAGTAGAGTAAGCTAAATGTTAAGCTCTTGGGCTCATACCCCAATAATGGAAGGATAAAAACCTCCCTCTACTTTCAGAAGCCGCCGGACTCTAACCAGCAATTTTGGCCTGACAACCCAAAGTTATTGATTTAACTAGACCTCTTTAGGAGTAAGATGGCTGAGAGAACAAGCGGTGGATTGTAAATCCATACACAAAGGTTAAAATCCTTTTCTTACTAGATTATTTAAGCAGCTTTATGAGTACAACAGTATTTTTGACTTCCAATCAAAGGGTCTTAGTGAAAGCCTAAGATAAAGCAGCTAGAGTAGCAAAGTGGTTAATGCAGAAGGCCTAAGACCTTCCCACCAAGGGTTCAACTCCCTTCTCTCGCTCCATGGTTTATATATTTAGAGTATTAGAGTTACTATCGTTTCTAGTTCCAGTCCTATTAGCTGTTGCCTTCTTAACCCTAGTAGAACGCAAGGTATTAGGATATATGCAATTTCGTAAGGGGCCAAAAGTAGTAGGACCCTATGGACTACTTCAACCATTCGCAGACGGGTTAAAGCTATTTATAAAGGAGACTTTAAAGCCCTCTACCGCCTCTCCCTACCTATTTTTCTTTTCCCCACTACTATTCCTGGCTCTAGCCCTTCTCCTCTGAAACCTTATGCCGGTGAATACCCCAACTATAGACCTACAGCTTTCTCTTTTATTGGTACTAGGACTGTCCAGACTATCCGTCTACGCAATACTTGGTTCTGGCTGAGCTTCAAAATCAAAGTACTCACTTATAGGAGCGATACGAGCCGTTGCTCAAACAATTTCATACGAAATTAGGCTAGCATTAATACTTCTCTCTCTAATTATTTTTTCGGGAAGCTTTAACCTTACATATATAACAAACATTCAAGAATTCTCCTGATTTGCACTACCGTGCCTTCCACTATTTTATATTTGGTTCGTCTCCACCCTAGCGGAGACGAACCGAGCCCCTTTCGACTTGACCGAAGGAGAGTCTGAAATTGTATCTGGGTATAAAGTAGAATACGCAGGGGGCCCCTTTGCCCTGTTTTTCATCGCAGAGTATGCAAAAATAATCTTAATGAATCTATTTTCAGTCGTACTATTTTTAGGGGGCCCCTCTCCATTCAAAAACCTCTTCCCAGTAAAAGTTTTAACTGTTGGGATAAAGACTACTTTTCTAGTGTTTCTGTTCCTGTGGGTACGTGCTGCTTACCCTCGATTCCGATATGATCAGTTAATGTTTTTAACCTGAAAGAGTTACCTTCCCCTATCAATAGGAGCACTATGCGCAACCCTAAGCCTAGTGATTGTATTCGGCATTTATCTCCCTTTATTTTAGAAGAGCTTGCTCCTAAAGCTAAGGTGTCTAGCTGATAATTAGATTATTAAGGGTTAAAATCCCTTCAAGCTCTATGTACCGAACCATATCCACCCTTTTATTCCTAACCGTAATCTCCGGGACAATAATAGTCATCTCCTCAGAGAAATGATTTATAGTTTGAGTCGGACTAGAACTAAGAACTCTAGCTCTTATTCCACTTCTATGCTCAAAATTTTCCCCCCGGAAAATTGAGGCCACAATAAAGTATTTTCTCGTGCAAGCGTTAAGTGCTGCTCTCCTGTTAAAAAGGGCACTCATTCAAGCCTGACTTGTAGGATCCTGATCAATTTTAGCCCCTTTAAAAAAAGTTAGCTCCATTTGCCTAAGAGTGGCCTTGGCTTTCAAGCTGGGCCTAGCCCCATGCCACTTTTGATTTCCGGACGTTTTACAAGGGCTCCCATTCTTTCAGGGGCTAATTATAGCCACCTGACAAAAGATTGCTCCCCTATTAATACTATTCTTCTTTGGTCAACTAATAATTTCCTACTTACTAATAATAGCTAGCCTAATATCTGTGCTAGTGGGAGGATGAGGAGGCCTCAACCAAACACAAGTGCGGAAGATCCTCGCCTTTTCATCTATAGGTAACATGGGATGGTTGATAATCACGTCAGTCTACTCAACGAAAGCAGCGATCCTAATGCTACTGATTTACCTGATAATAAACTCCACCATATTTTTGTTGTTTGAGTTCTTAAAAATACCAACGCTGGGACACCTAAAAACCACCTCCCAACTCTCCCCGATAAGAATTGCACTAGTCATACTAGTGATGCTTTCCTTAGGGGGACTCCCTCCACTAACTGGGTTTATCTTGAAGTTTGTTTCTCTTTTTTTTCTGATAGGCAATGGATTTATCCTGCTCTCCTCAATAATGATCGCGGGAAGTCTCCTGAGATTATTCTTTTATCTGCGAGTGTCGTTTAAAGCCGGACTTATCTTATTCCCACAGCACATTATGAGAATAGCCTCGTGACGAAAAAAAGTCATTACTGCCCCCCTGACAACTAAGGTGTGACTCCTCTCAACTCTTTCTATTCTAAGAACCATTTCAATACCACTTACCCTTCCCCTATATATAAGTATATAAAAAAGTTTTAGCCCTAGGCTTAACAAAAGTACAAACAATAAACAAACTTAGAAAAGAAAACACTTCTTCACTCTAGTAAATTAATTTGAAGACAAAATTTAAGCCCTAAGTAAAGAGTACCACAAGGGAAAGGTGAAATAATAATAATAGATAAACTATAGACAGGAAAGATACCTCCTTTTACCTTGCGTATAATGGATTAACGAGAATAAAAGAAAGACAATTTCTAACCCCGAAACTGGACGAGCTAATCCTGCCCCCTTTTTAGAAGGGTTAGCCCACTGTTGCAATAGTGGAGAAAAAGGTAAGATTAGATGTGAAATGCTAACCGCGCCCAGAGATAGCTGGTTTCCCAAAAAATTAGTTTGAGCTAAGCCCCCATTAGAAAATACACCGCCTTTAGAAATATAAAGAGAAAATGTACAAATTTTTTATGGAAGGCCAGGGCCTCAAGGATAAGCCTGAGGCCCAAAATGGAAAACTCCAACCCCAGTAGTTCAGGTCAATAAATTAACAAAATAGGTATAAACAAAATAATAGGCCTAAAAGCAGCCACTTAGTAAGAAAGCGTTAAAGCTCGACTGTTTCCCTTATCTAAAAAATTAGTGTCAGAAACACTGAAACTTTGGAATTTTATTGGGATACCCCATAATTGGAAAGAACTATGTTAATATGAGTAAGTAAAACTTCACCTGTTTCCTATACACCTTTAACCCTGGAAGAAAAAACACTGCAACAGATAAGAATGTTTTAACGAGCGTCTTCCAACCCAGGAGAAGAGAGCAAGATTAAAGTGAGAAAAAGGAACTCGGCAAAATTATGGTTTCGCCTGTTTACCAAAAACATCGCCCCCTGCCAACAAAGACATAGGGGGTCCTGCCTGCCCAGTGACTAGAAGTTAAACGGCCGCGGTATCTTGACCGTGCGAAGGTAGCATAATCATTTGTCTCCTAAATAGAGACTAGTATGAATGGCAAGACGGAACAAAACTGTCTCTTTCTCATGATACAGAAATTCACCTTCCCGTGAAGAGGCGGGAATAAATTCGCTAGACGAGAAGACCCTGTCGAGCTTTAGCACAACCCAAGCCCTTAATTTGCTTATCATGAACTAATCAGTGGGATTATTCGACAATAAGCTTTTCGGTCCTTGGCAAAAGCTTTGGTTGGGGCAACCGCGGAGAAAAATAATCCTCCGCTAATAATACACTATATAAAGAGCTACAACTCTAAAATCAAAAAGAAACTAATGATCCACTAAGGTGATCAAAGGAACAAGTTACCGCAGGGATAACAGCGTTATCTTTTCTGAGAGTCCACATTGACGAAAAGGTTTGCGACCTCGATGTTGGATCGGGACATCCTGAGGGTGCAGAAGCTTTCAAGGGTTGGTCTGTTCGACCATTAAAGTCCTACGTGATCTGAGTTCAGACCGGCGAGAGCCAGGTCAGTTTCTATCTACGTTTACATCTCTCTTAGTACGAAAGGACCAGAGAGAACATGCCTCTGCCTTAAGGAGTAAGCATTGTAGTTATAAAACATGCAACTAAGACGATGACTATTTTCTACTAACCACAAGGACATTGGAACACTATATTTGATCTTTGGAGCCTGAGCAGGAATGGTAGGGACGGCCATGAGCGTAATTATACGAGCCGAACTAGCTCAACCGGGATCCCTGTTAAAAGACGACCAAATCTATAAAGTGGTCGTTACCGCACATGCCTTGGTAATGATCTTTTTTATGGTAATGCCAATAATGATTGGAGGATTTGGTAAATGACTTATTCCATTAATGATTGGTGCCCCAGACATGGCGTTCCCCCGAATGAAAAAAATGAGCTTTTGACTCATCCCACCTTCTTTTATACTTCTTTTGGCCTCTGCCGGAGTTGAAAGAGGGGCAGGAACAGGGTGGACAATCTACCCCCCACTTTCAAGAAAAATAGCACACGCAGGAGGGTCTGTTGATCTTGCCATTTTTTCACTCCATCTTGCCGGTGCTTCCTCCATTCTAGCCTCAATTAACTTCATCACAACAATTATAAACATGCGAACGCCTGGGATGTCCTTCGACCGACTTCCGCTATTTGTGTGATCCGTATTTGTTACCGCATTCTTGCTCCTGCTTTCCTTACCAGTCCTAGCAGGTGCAATTACCATGCTGCTAACGGACCGAAACATTAAAACGACCTTTTTTGACCCAGCAGGAGGAGGGGACCCCATTTTATTCCAACACCTATTCTGATTTTTTGGCCACCCAGAAGTTTATATTTTAATTTTACCAGGATTTGGTATGATTTCACACGTTATAGCCCACTACTCAGGGAAGCGAGAGCCTTTCGGCTACCTAGGAATGGTTTATGCAATGATTGCCATAGGAATCCTGGGATTCTTAGTATGAGCCCACCATATGTTTACAGTAGGTATGGACGTAGACACACGAGCATACTTTACCGCCGCAACAATGATAATAGCCGTCCCTACAGGAATCAAGGTTTTTAGATGAATGGCAACCCTTCAAGGCTCAAATCTGCAATGGGAAACTCCACTGCTGTGGGCCCTGGGATTTGTCTTTCTGTTTACGTTGGGAGGACTAACTGGAATCGTCCTAGCCAACTCCTCAATTGACGTTGTACTGCATGACACCTACTATGTGGTAGCCCACTTCCATTACGTACTATCGATGGGAGCTGTCTTCGCAATTTTTGCAGGGTTTACCCACTGGTTCCCTCTATTTTCAGGATACAACCTGCATCCTCTCTGGGGAAAGGTTCACTTTTTCATTATGTTTATTGGGGTCAACCTAACATTCTTTCCACAACACTTCCTAGGACTAGCCGGAATGCCGCGACGATACTCAGACTACCCAGACGCATACACTCTGTGAAACACTATTTCCTCCATTGGATCCACTATCTCTGTGGTAGCCATGTTATTTTTTCTGTTCCTAATTTGAGAAGCATTCGCATCTCAACGAGAAGGAATTACTCCTGAATTCTCACACGCCTCTCTAGAATGACAATATACATCATTCCCACCCTCTCACCACACCTTCGACGAAACCCCATCCACAATTATTATAGTAAAGTAGCCCTATAAAGAGTTAGTTTAAAGAGAACCCCTGATTTCGGCTCAGAAAGTTTTGGTCAAACCCCAAAACTCTTAAATCGCACTACTAATTATTATTTTATCAATTTTTTACCTTGGACTAATGGGAATACTATTAAAACGACTCCACTTCCTTTCCGTACTCTTATGCCTCGAGCTTCTCCTAATTTCACTATTTATAGGGATTGCAATTTGGAATAAAAAAGTTGGTACCCACCAGAAAACAACATTTAATCTACTTCTCCTAACGCTATCCGCCTGCGAGGCAAGAATAGGCTTATCTTTAATGGTAGCACTGTCACGCACCCACTCGTCAGATTTAGTTACTAACCTAAACCTTCTACGATATTAATGGCAACTTGAGCACAGTTTGGTCTACAAGATGCATCCTCCCCTCTCATGGAGGAGCTTACATACTTCCACGATTATGCACTCATCGTCCTTACCCTAATAACAATCCTGGTCTTCTACGGGCTCGCCTCCTTATTAGTATCCTCCAGAACCAACCGATTTTTTCTCGAAGGGCAAGAACTAGAAACAATTTGAACTGTTATACCCGCCTTGATCCTGATATTAATAGCTCTACCCTCACTACAGCTGCTTTACCTAATGGATGAAGTCAAAGACCCCTTTTTAACTATAAAGGCAATCGGACATCAATGATACTGAAGATATGAATATACAGATTATAAAGATTTAGAATTTGATTCATACATGATACCAACATCGGACATATCACTAGGAAACCCCCGCCTGCTGGAAGTTGATAACCGACTAATCCTCCCTATGCAAAACCCCATTCGAGTACTAGTTTCCTCAGCGGACGTCCTGCACTCCTGAGCAGTCCCTTCACTCGGCGTAAAGATGGACGCAGTACCAGGACGACTGAACCAGACCACATTCTTTGCGGCCCGAACAGGGCTGTTTTATGGCCAATGCTCAGAGATTTGTGGGGCAAACCACAGGTTCATGCCAATCGTGATAGAATCTGTTCCCTTCAACACCTTCGAAAACTGGGTCGCACAATACCTAGAAGAATAATTATCCTTAATTAGCTTATAACAAAGCCTTAAACTCTTAATTTAAAAGAAAATAGCTAGAACCTATTATTAAGGGGTGCCACAACTAGAATTTACCTGATGAATTGTAAAATTTTTCCTAATTTGAACATCTGTCTTGACAGTCCTAACCCTACTGCTCAACACACCTTCTTCTGCAGAAGTAACACAGTCCTCCTCCTTAACTATTAATAAGACGACCACAACCTGACAATGATTGTAATAATCCCCAGAATTTTTGGTCAATTTTTCCCAGAGACTCTATTTTTTGTCCCAATGAACATGTTTTCCATGGTTTTTGCTTTGGCATGGCTTATATTTATTTATCCAACAAAATGAGCCCCCTCTCGTTTCCAATCCATTTGAGTAGGATTTCGAAGAACCATTCTGGAGATGATATTTCAGAAAACAAGACCGAAAACTGCACCCTGAGCAGGCCTAATTACAACAGTATTCGTAATTATTTTGTCTGTTAATGTCCTGGGCCTTTTTCCCTATGCCTTTACAGCTACAAGTCACATTTCCTTAACATACAGACTAGGCTTTCCCCTGTGAATGGCTGTCAAAGTGTTAGGATTTTATCTTGCCTTCAATAGACGGCTAAGACACCTTGTCCCACAGGGAACGCCTAGCGCCCTAATACCCCTGATGGTGTGAATAGAGACATTAAGTCTTTTTGCCCAACCAATAGCCCTAGGGCTTCGGTTGGCCGCCAACCTTACAGCTGGTCACCTACTTATATTTTTGCTGTCGACCGCCATATGACTCCTTTCTGCTAATCCAACAATAAGAGTTCCAATCTTTATCATATTTGTACTCTTATTTGTCTTAGAAATTGGGGTAGCCTGTATACAAGCATACGTGTTTACTGCCTTAGTTCATTTTTACCTCCAACAAAACATTTAAGTTATGGCTCATCAACACCCATATCACTTAGTAGATCAAAGCCCATGACCTCTAACAGGAGCAATAAGAGGGCTAATGATGACTTCAGGACTAGTTCTATGATTCCACACTAGAAGACTTACCCTCCTCACGATAGGATTTATACTACTCGCAACCACCATGGTAAAATGGTGGCGAGACATCGTTCGAGAGGCAACCTTCCAAGGGAGGCACACCGCAATAGTGGAGAAAGGCCTCCGATACGGTATGATATTATTTATCACTTCGGAAGTCTGCTTCTTCTTTGCCTTTTTTTGAGCCTTCTTCCACAGGAGACTCGCCCCCTCTGTCGAAATAGGAGTGACATGACCCCCAACGGGAATAACTCCACTTAACCCCTTCTTGGTCCCACTGCTCAAAACAGCCGTACTACTATCATCCGGAGTAACCATAACATGATCCCACCATAGAATTTTGGCCGGGAACCGAACAGAAGCAGTCCAAGCCCTATTTTTAACGGTTGCCCTAGGTATCTATTTCACAGTTTTACAAGCCTGAGAATACTTAGATGCACCTTTTACTATTGCCGATAGAGTCTATGGGTCCACCTTCTTTGTGGCCACAGGATTCCACGGGTTGCACGTAATCATAGGGACAACCTTCCTAATAGTCTGTCTCTTCCGACTGATAGGCCACCACTTTTCAACTCATCACCACTTTGGCTTTGAAGCCGCTGCCTGATATTGACACTTTGTAGACGTAGTCTGGCTATTCCTCTACGTATGTATCTACTGATGAGGTTCATAGTACCCTCTTAAGAGAAGAGAGGAATCAAACCCCTATCAAACGGTTTCAAGCCGTACGCATTACTATCTGCCACTTCTCCATAATCATATATAAATAATGACCACAATGATTTTCATATTTTTGACAACCGCAGCAATAGCCAGAGTCTTTGCCGCAGCCGCACACATCCTCCCAAGACGATCGGTAGACAGGGAAAAGACTTCCCCGTACGAATGCGGATTTGACCCATTGAACTCCGCCCGACTACCATTTTCATTTCGATTTTTCCTAGTAGCCATTTTATTTCTCCTATTTGATTTAGAAATAGCCCTGCTATTTCCACTTCCGGCAGCAAAAGCCGCAACTCATCCCTCAACCCTTGTACCAATTTCTTTAATCTTCATGATTATACTAGCACTAGGATTGGTCTTTGAGTGGGTAAAAGGAGGGCTAGAGTGAGCAGAATAGAAACTTTTACAGTAATGATTACTCTTATATTTTTTACCACTGGAATAGCCCTAACCAGATTTATGGTGCCAGAAAATAAGCTCTGAGCAAGATCAATCACACAAAGAGCAGCATTATCCTTTTTGGCCTTAATAACACTGAGGAACCATTGAGCATCTTCGTGGCACAAACTGTCGACCATCTTAGCCTCCGATACAATATCAGCTCCCCTTATAATACTCAGATGCTGGCTATGCCCAATAGCACTTATAGCCAGAAAGGGACACTTGAAAAGGACAAGAGACTCAAGACAACGCGTGTTTATAGTCCTAATAATTGCGATTACAGGAGCCCTAATAGTAACTTTTTCATCCCTTGAATTACTCCTATTTTATATTGCATTCGAGACAACTCTTATACCCACCCTTATCCTCATAACTCGATGAGGAGCACAGATGGAACGATTTCAAGCGGGACTCTACTTCATGTTTTATACCCTGTTTGGCTCCTTACCCCTACTGATCAGCCTCATGGCAATTTACACATCAAGAGATTCCCTTTCAATCCCCAAAACAGAACTCCTCTGAACAACCGGAGAGTCAATTAAAGTTCTCACCCTATGATGAACCCTATCCATAGTTGCCTTTTTAATAAAGATGCCAATTTACGGGTTTCACCTCTGACTACCCAAGGCACACGTGGAAGCCCCCGTTGCTGGCTCAATGATACTAGCCGCTATACTCCTAAAGTTGGGGGGATACGGCCTGATCCGACTAATCTCACTGTTCTCAACCGTGTCATTGAACAACCTCTCTCTAATACTCATAGTATTTTGCTCGTGAGGGGCATTAGTCACAAGAATTATATGCGTACGGCAAACAGATTTAAAGGCGCTAATAGCCTACTCATCAGTTGGACACATGAGAGTAGTTGCCGCTGCCATATTCTCCGGCACAAAATGAGGACTAAATGGAGCTCTAATGCTAATGATAGCCCACGGGCTAGTTTCTTCAGCTCTCTTTTCCCTAGCTAATACAGTCTACGAACGGAGCGGAACCCGAACTTTAGCTATCACTCGGGGCCTAAAGATGCTCCTCCCCCTAGGCACCCTGTGATGGCTCCTAATGTGCGCGGCAAAATTAGGACTTCCCCCCTCTCCAAATTTAATAGGTGAAATACTAATACTATCTTCCCTAATCTCATGGTCAATATGGCTATTCCCAATACTTGGGTTTGCTACAGTATTTAGGGCTATCTATTCACTAATGATATTTCAAATGTCTAACCAAGGAGCACCGTCAAGCAAAGTTGCAAATATCCCCTTCTCTTTGTCACGGGAACACCTACTAGCTGTACTCCACATACTTCCTCTTACCATGATTATAATAAACCCCCTAGCCGCATTAATTTCTTGATTAAAGTAGTTTTAATAAAAACATCAGACTGTGGCACTGAAAACGCCAGTTAGACTCTGGCCTTAAATCCGAAATCTATGGGTTTGTCTTGGTCCTGCTAAGTCCAAAGACCTGCGGTTCAACTCCGTTGAGACTTCGATGGTACTAAGCCCATCAATAATCATTTACTCACTTAACCTGAGCATTTTAGCTATACTGTTAACCAGAGTATTTTTCTTTTCCAAGTCTTACCTAAAAAAGGTAGATTTCCAAATGGCCGCAGTTACACCAGGTGCCGAAACCTATAGAGCTGGCAAGAGAGGAAATAAGACAATAGAATATAAAAGAGGCCCTTTTGCAATGAAAGTGCTGAAGACACTAGCTTTCCTGTCCAGGATCTCACTGTTCACCGCAGTTAAAACGGAATTCGAAAAAGCAAGAGTTACCCTCTCCTTATGAATTAGAAACACTCCCACAAAAATCTCATTAAATCTAATCTATGACCAATACTTTTTGGTCTTTCTGTTTGTAGCTCTAATAGTAACCTGATCAATAATGGAGTTTTCCTTTTATTATATGAACGACGACCCTAAAAAGAAAGCCTTTTTCCGACTTTTGACCATCTTTCTGCTAAAAATGTTGATTCTAACCTGTTCAAAAAGACTATTCTTACTATTTTTAGGCTGAGAGGGAGTAGGTTTTCTCTCCTTTTTACTAATCAGATGGTGATCCACACGTAAAGACGCCAGAAGCTCAGCCTTGGAGGCTGTTATTTATAAACGGATAGGAGACATAGGACTAATAACCTTTATGGCCATCTCAGCCCTCAGCACGAACTCATGAAACCTTACAGAGATATTAATAGCAAGAGAAACAACCCAGGCTCTTACCCCCTTTCTACTATTCGGCCTAGTACTAGCCGCTGCTGGAAAGTCAGCCCAATTTGGGTTACACCCATGGCTTCCGGCAGCGATGGAGGGTCCCACTCCAGTGTCCGCTTTACTACACAGATCAACTATGGTAGTAGCTGGGGTATTTCTCTTAGTCCGAACTAGAGACCTTTTTGGGATCTCTCCCACTGCCCAGTCCCTTGTACTAATTCTAGGAGGGATAACCGCCCTATTCGCCGCCTCAACTGCTATCGCCCAGCATGACATAAAGAAGATAATAGCCTATTCAACCACTAGACAGTTAGGACTAATGGTCTCGGCCATAGGCATAGGACAACCACTACTGGCATTTTTTCACATCTGCACCCACGCTTTTTTCAAGGCAATGTTATTTTTGTGCTCCGGAAGAATTATTCACAGACTGAGAGACGAACAAGATCTCCGAAAGATGGGGGGGCTAAGAGCACTATTACCTGTCACTTCTGCCTGTCTAGCCTTAGGAAGACTAGCCTTGATGGGCACTCCATTCCTAGCGGGATTCTACTCAAAGGACCTAATCCTAGAGGCCGCGGGAGCTAGCTTTCTCAAAACACTAGGACTCTCCTTAAGAATCATAGCAACAATGCTGACAGCAGTCTATAGTTTTCGCATAGTTTACTTCTGCTTCTCTTCAAATCCCTCAACAGGCACTTTCTCACCAATAGGAGAAGAAAACAGGAACTTGAAAAACGCACTACTACGACTGTCAATGGGTACAATAATTAGAGGGTGATTTTTTTCGAAATTCATATTTTCCCTTCCCTCCTTTAGAGTCTCCCCTACAACAAAGAGAATGCCACTGGTTGTAACAGTCTTGGGGGTAACTCTCCTCTTCATCGGACTAACATTTTTAGCTCGCTCCTCCACATCAAGCAGGACTCACTCCACCATTACAGCTCAATGATTCTTTGTAGATATTATTCACTCGGCAACTACGTCGTTTTCATTTGTTTCCTCCCTATTTTTGTCCTCCCGCACACTCGACCGCGGTTGACAAGAAAAAGTGGGCCCCCAAGGGATTGCAAAGGCTTCTACCTTCCTCTCAAAGACGAATCAAAACAGACAGGTGGGACTAATTAAGCGATACCTCCTCTCTTCAATTATCTCCATAACACTTATAACGACCCTGTCATTTATAGTCTTATCATAGCTAAATAGCACGGATTACTGTTCTTTCAATACCGCGAGAAATTATTAAAGCTCCAACCAAAGCTATCAAGAGAACAAACACTCCCAAGATAGCCAAAACACCACCTCTCCCATATAAAGTTCTACTTCCAACTAGGCTCTCACCTCTAATCAAGCAATAAAATGCATTGCCACAGTCCTGAAAATTGTCAAATGACATAAAAACCCAAGAAGACAAAAAGAGAGAGAGCCCAACAACCTCTCCCAGGTTTTTAACCGAAGGGAAACGCTCAGCAGAAATAGCACTAGAGTAAGCAAAAACAACCAACATCCCTCCCATGTAAACCAGTAAAAGAACCAAGGCAACAAAGGACCCCCCTAAAAGGGACAAAACCAAGCAGCCAGAGACAGAAACGATAACCAAGCCAAGGGCTGAGTAGTAAGGGGATAGACTATAAAAAACTAGAGTTCTCCCAAAAAGCATCATTACAAGAGATAAATAAACTACCATTAATTATATATAAACATCGAGATTATGGCAGCTCCAATACGAAAGGAACATCCAATCTTCCGAATATTGAAAAGTACCTTCGTTGACCTCCCTCTTCCCTCCAACCTCTCAATCTGGTGAAAATTTGGCTCGCTCTTAGGCCTTTGCCTCATAGTACAAATTCTAACGGGACTGTTTCTGGCAATGCACTATACAGCAGATATTACTCTGGCATTCTCATCAGTTAGCCACATATGCCGAGATGTCAAATACGGCTGACTCCTACGTAAAGTACACGCAAAAGGAGCGTCCCTATTTTTTATTTGCATGTACTGTCACATAGGCCGAGGTCTATACTATGGTTCGTACAAAAAGATCGAAACTTGAAAAATTGGAGTCGTGCTGTTTTTAGTAACTATACTAACTGCCTTTATGGGATATGTCCTAGTATGGGGACAAATGTCTTTTTGGGCTGCAACAGTTATAACAAACCTGGTCTCCGCCATCCCATACATAGGGACCACAATAGTTCAATGACTCTGAGGAGGATTCTCCGTAGACAAAGCGACCTTGACCCGATTCTTCGCCTTCCACTTCCTTTTTCCGTTTATAATCGCCGCCTTGGCAGTTATACACCTAGTGTTTTTACACAAAAGAGGAGCCAACAACCCGGTCGGGCTTAAAAGAAATTACGACAAGGCACCATTTCACATATACTACACAACAAAGGATACTGTCGGATTTGTACTACTAATAACCGCACTATTTGGGCTAGCTCTATTATTCCCAGGAGCTCTAAAAGACCCAGAAAACTTCATACCAGCAAACCCACTAGTTACACCCCCTCACATTCAACCAGAGTGATACTTTCTATTCGCTTACGCCATCCTCCGATCCATTCCAAATAAGCTAGGAGGTGTGATAGCACTAGTGGCCGCGATACTAGTCTTGTTCTTGATGCCACTGCTGAATACATCAAAGAAAGAGTCAAACTCATTCCGTCCTCTATCACAAGCGGCATTTTGATTACTGGTAGCAACGTTTCTTATACTGACATGAATAGGAGCACAACCGGTAGAATACCCATACGTATTATTAGGACAGATTGCCTCAGTCATATACTTTGGGTTATTCATATTTGGCTTCCCATTAATTTCCTCCATAGAAAAAAAGATAATCTTCTCCTA